GTTCCTGTAGTTGAAGACAACAGCGGCTTTTCGAGCCGCAGGTCTCGGGTAGTGGCCGAGCAGGAATAATGACTTATTTTGTATTTTTTTTAGGGGTCTGTTTCGTATTGGGTATTCTAGGTGTAGCGTCAAATCCTTCTCCGTACTATGGGGTTGTTGGGTTGGTTCTGGCATCTGTGGCGGGGTGCGGGTGGCTACTGAGTCTTGGGGTTTCATTTGTGGCTTTGGTGCTGTTTATGGTGTATTTGGGGGGTATGTTAGTGGTGTTTGTTTATTCCGTGGCTTTAGCGGCGGAGCCTTTTCCTGAGGCTTGGGGCGATTGGCGTGTACTCGGGTATGTGGTGGCGCTTGTGGTGGTGGTTTTAGGGGGGTTGGTGTTGGGAGGGTTTGTTGGATCTTGGGGGTTTGGGGTTAATACTGTTGATAGCGTTGGAATGTTTGTTGTGCGGTTGGATTTTAGTGGGGTTGCTATGCTTTACTCGCGTGGGGTTGGGATGTTTTTGATTGCAGGTTGAGGGCTGTTGTTGACTTTGTTTGTTGTGTTGGAGCTTGTGCGGGGGTTGTCTCGGGGGGCTATTCGGGCAGTTTAGGGGTTAGGGTCAGAGGATAGTTTATTGTAAAATGCCAGCTTTGGGAGCTGGAGATAAAGGTTTGAGTCCTTTTTCTCTGAGGTTAGGGTGGATACTCTAAGAAGTGGTGAGCCTTCAGTCTTTGGTTTACAAGACCAATGTTTTTATAAACTATTAGAGTATTTAGTAGTTAAGCATTTTATTTTCTAGGGCGCTTACGGCGGGAAAGAGAAATAGGATGATGGTGAAGTAGGTGATTGATGCAAGTTGGCCGATGATGATGAACGGGTGTTCAACGGGTTGGCTCCCTACTCATGTTAGGACGAGGAGGTTGGCCACTAGTGCTCAGAATAGGAGCTGAGAGAGTGGCCGGAATGTCATTGTTCGTTGTTTTGACTTGTGAAGGAAGGGGACTAAGAATAGGATCAGTACAGAGGCGGCTAGTGCTAGGACGCCTCCTAGTTTGTTCGGGATTGAGCGTAGGATGGCGTAAGCAAATAGGAAATATCATTCTGGCTTGATGTGTGGTGGGGTCACTAGCGGGTTCGCTGGGGTGAAGTTTTCTGGGTCCCCTAGGAGGTTTGGTGAGAATAGGGCTAATGCTATCAGGGGGGTGAGTATAAGAATAAACCCTAGGACATCTTTGAGGGAAAAGTATGGGTGGAACGGGATTTTATCACAATCTGACACAATGCCCAAAGGGTTGTTTGAGCCCGATTCGTGCAGGAAGGTTAGGTGGACTAGGGTGATTCCTGCGATTAGGAAGGGCAGTAGGAAGTGGATGGCGAAGAATCGGGTTAGGGTGGGGTTGTCTACTGAAAATCCCCCTCAGGCCCACTCTACCAAGGTTTGTCCGATGTACGGGAGGGCTGAGAACAGGTTGGTGATTACGGTGGCCCCTCAGAATGATATTTGTCCCCATGGCAGGACATAGCCTACGAAGGCTGTTGCCATGAGGGCGAGTAGGAGGACTACTCCTGTATTTCAGGTTTCTTTGTACAGGTAGGAGCCGTAGTAGAAGCCTCGACCAATGTGTAGGTAGATGCAGATGAAAAAGAATGAGGCGCCATTGGCGTGCAGGTTGCGGATGAGTCAGCCGTACTGGACGTTTCGACATGTGTTAGCCACTGAGGAGAAGGCGAGGGTGGTGTCTGCGGTGTAGTGTATGGCTAGCAGGAGGCCTGTAAGGATTTGGGTGACCAGGCAAATGGCGAGGAGGGACCCGAAGTTTCATCAGGCGGAGATGTTGGAAGGTGCGGGTAGGTCAATTAGGGAGTTGTTAATTATTTTTAATAGGGGGTGGGATTTGCGGATGTTGGGGGCCATTAGAGGGTCTGTGTGATTAGGACTATCACTAGGATAGATAGGGCGAATGACCCCAGGTAGGCTTTGATGAGTCCTGTGTGCGTTAGGGTTATGGCTTTACTTGCAGCTACTTGCAGCTCGGCGAGGCCTTCTGGCCCTATTTTTTTGAGCCAGGAGAGGTCGATTAGGTGCAGGGCAATGTTCTGTCCTTTTTCTAGGAGGGTTTTGGAGCAGAATCGATGGATTAGGGGGTTGAAGTATCCTAGTAGGGAGGAGAAGTTCACGAGGGGGTTTGGCTTTGGGTGGGCGGGGGTGCGTGTTATGTTTGAGAGTTCGAGGGCTAGGATGACCCCTAGGATTGTTACTAGGATGGCGGCTATTTTGGTGACGAGGGGCATAGTTATTGGTGGTGTTTTGGTTGGTGTAATGAAGGAGGTGATTAGCATTCCTGCCATGATGCTGCCCAGGGCTAGTCGGGTTAGGGGGGCGGTGATTAGCGGGTTGTTTTCGTTGATCGGTGTTATTGGGGGGGTGCGGGTTTGTCCGGCTTGAACTAGTAGGGTTATGCGGATGCTGTAGGTTGCAGTGAATGCTGTGGCGAGAAGGGTTAGTGTTAGGGCTCAGGTGTTTAGGTAGGATGTGTTCAGGCTTTCGATGATAAGGTCCTTTGAGTAGAATCCGGCTAGGAATGGGGTTCCCATAAGTGCTAGGTTGCCAATAGTTAGGCAGGAGGTAGTGACTGGGAGTGTTTTTTGCAGGCCGCCTATTTTTCGAATGTCCTGCTCTCCGTTTAGGCTGTGGATAATAGACCCGGAGCATAGAAATAGCATGGCTTTGAAGAAGGCATGGGTTGAGATGTGCAAAAATGCCAGTTGAGGAAGATTCAGTCCGATGGCGACTATTATTAGTCCCAGTTGGCTGGATGTTGAGAAGGCGATGATCTTTTTGATGTCATTTTGGGTAAGGGCGCACGTGGCGGCGAATAGTGTTGATAGGGCACCCAGGCATAGGCAGGTGGTTAGGGCTTTTTGGTTGGTGGCTAGTAGGGGGTGCATGCGGATGAGTAGGAAAATTCCGGCTACTACTATAGTGCTGGAGTGTAGTAGGGCTGATACTGGGGTGGGGCCTTCTATTGCTGCTGGTAGTCACGGGTGTAGGCCGAACTGTGCGGACTTTCCTGCGGCTGCCAGGATGAGCCCTATAAGGGGGAGGGTGGGGGTCTGGTGGGGGTGAATGGCTTGGTGAATTTCTCAGGTGTTGTAGGTTGCTGCTAGTCACGCTATGCTTAGGATTAGGCCAATGTCTCCAATTCGGTTGTAGATTACGGCTTGCAGGGCGGCAGTATTGGCTTCTGCTCGGCCTTGTCATCAGCCGATGAGGAGGAAGGATATGATCCCCACTCCCTCTCAGCCAATGAATAGGAGGAATATGTTATTTGCAGTTGTTAGGAGCAACATGGCAATTAAGAATGTTAGTAGGTAGGTGAAGAATTTTGTTAAGTGCGGTTCGGAGGCTATGTACCACATAGCGAATTGAAGGATGGATCATGTTACAAATAGGGCGATGGGGAGAAATGTTATTGAGTATTGGTCTATTTTTAGGCTTAGTGGGATTTTGAAGCTTATGATAAATTTTCATTCTCAGTGGGAGGCAATAGATTCTAGTCCTGAGTAGATGAATACGGTTGTTGGGGCCAGGCTTACTAGGAATGCGGTTTTTACGGTGCGAGTGGTGGTAAGGGGGGTGTTTTTAAAGCCTTTGAAGAGGATGGGGAGGATGATTGGGGTTAGGAGGATAGCTAGTGTGAGTAGCGTGAGGGTGTTGATGAGTAGTGTTGGATTCACTACTTTTACTTGGAGTTGCACCAAGATGGGTGGTTCCTAAGACCAGTGGATTACTGTTATCCTTTAAAAGTAAGGGGGCTGGGGTTTAAAGCCCAGATACAAGAATTAGCAGTTCTTGTTGGTTTAACCTCCCCTCGGCAGGCAAGAAGGTTTGAACTTCTATTTTTAGGATCACAGCCTAATGTTTGGTTTAAACTATGCTTGCATAAGGGGGTTCCGGAGATTAGCTCGGGTTTGAGGATTAAGAGGAGCATGGGGATAATGTGGAGCGTTATGAGTAAGTGCTCCCGTGTGGTTGAGTTTTGAATAGACGTAATGTGAGAGGGGATTTGGCCCCGCTGGGTGACTAGGAGTATGAACAGGGTGTATGATGCGGTTAGTAGGGTGGCAGTTCCTGTTAGGATAATTGTGAGGGCGGATCAGTTAAATAGGGTGACCATGATGGTTAGCTCTGCTATGAGGTTCGTTGTTGGGGGGAGGGACATGTTTGCTAAGTTGGCTAGTAGTCATCAGGTGGCCATGAGGGGTAGTAAGGGTTGGAGGCCTCGCGTGAGCAGTAGGATTCGGCTGTGTGTGCGTTCGTAGTTTGTGTTGGCTAGGCAGAATAGTATGGAGGAGGTCAGCCCGTGGGAGATTATGAGGATTATTGCTCCCGAGAATGATCAGTGGGTTTGGATTATTCCTGCGGCGATGACTAATCCTATGTGGCTAACGGATGAGTAGGCGATTAGTGATTTCAGGTCTGTTTGTCGGAGGCAGATTGAGCTGGTCATCAGGGCACCCCATAGGGCTAGGGTCAGGAAGGGGTAGTGGAGGAGGTTGGATAGTGGGCCTATTAGTAGTGTGACTCGTATAATTCCGTAGCCCCCTAGCTTTAACAGTAGGGCGGCAAGGAGTATTGAGCCTGCGATGGGGGCTTCTACGTGGGCTTTTGGCAGTCAGAGGTGTAGGCCGTATAGTGGGGCTTTTACTATGAATGCTGTGAGCAGTGCCAGTCCTGATAGCACGCTTGTTCAGGAGGTGGATAGGGTTGGGTGGGTTAGCTCCAAGGTTGGTAGGTGGAGGGTGCCGATTTTTACGTATAGGTGTATGATTGTGATTAGAAGGGGTAGCGAGCTCATTAGCGTGTAGAATAGCAGGTAGGTGCCGGCACTGAGGCGTTCGGGCTGGTTCCCTCACCGTGTGATTAGGATCAGGGTCGGGATAAGCGTGGCCTCGAATGCAATATAGAATAGTGCCAGCTCTGTGGTGGAGAAAGCTAGGAGGATAAATGGTTGGACTGCGATTAGGGTTGAAATGAAAACTCGCTTCCGTGACAGGGGTTCCTGTTGGAGGTGGTTCTGGCTTGCTATGATTATAAGTGGGAGAAGCCAGCACGATAGTACCAGGAGGGGGGATGAGATTTGGTCAATTCCCGTTCAATTAGACAGGAATTTGCGGGGGTAGTAGGTTGGGATCAGTCATTGGAGGCTAAGGGTGGCGATCAGTAGGCTGTATGTGGTGGTGCTGGTTCACAGGAATTTTGGTGGGGATAGTAGGGCCGTTGGGAGGACCATGACTGTTGGTAGGATGATTTTTAGCATTGTAGTAGGCTTAGGTTATGCAGGTGGTCGGAGCCGTGGGTGCGTGTGGAGGCCACCAGGATAGCTAGGCCCGTGCCTGCTTCACATGCTGAAAAAGTTAATATGATGATCGGGACTATGGTAAATGAGGGGGTTTGGTTTTCGATGGGCCATATTGTTAGGCCCACGAATATTGAAAGTATCATGCTTTCGAGGCATAGTAGGGCAGATACTAAGTGAGTTCGGTGGAAGGCTAATCCCAGTCCGCTGAGGACGAAGGCCGAGCAGAAGCTTAGGTGTAGGGGTGACATGAGAAAGTTACAGGGTTGGGCTGTAATCTGCTGGGTCGAAACCGGCTGTCTTTTGATTAGACTAACTTTCTGTTATTCTGCCCATTCTAGGCCCCCTTGGGCCCATTCATAGGCTAGCCCTAGCGTTAGGAGGAGTAGGATGGCTGCAGTTCAGGCGAGGGTTAGTAGGGGTGATTGCAGCTGGGCAGCTCATGGTAGGGGGAGTAGTAGGGCAATTTCTAGGTCGAATAGAAGGAATAGGATGGCTACTGAGAAAGAATCGGATTGAGAATGGCAGGCGGGCAGATCCGAGAGGGTCGAATCCGCATTCGTACGGTGAGAGTTTTTCTGAGTCTGGGTTTATTTGGGCGAGTCAGAAGTTTAGTATGGTCAGGGTAGCACTTAAGGCTAGTGACAGGGAAAATATGAATGTAAGCATGTTCATTGCTCTTCTCTGGGCTTACACCAGATTCTAGAGATTGGAAGTCAATTGTAATTAATATACTAGAAGAGCAGGATCCTCATCAGTAGATGGTTATGTAGAGGAATAATCAGATGACGTCTACGAAGTGTCAGTATCAGGCCGCGGCTTCGAACCCAAAGTGGTGGCCTGATGTGAAGTGGAATTTGATTAGTCGGAGGAGGCAGACAGTCAGGAAGGTGGATCCGATGATTACGTGGAGTCCGTGGAATCCAGTGGCGACGAAGAAAGTGGAGCCGTATACGCTGTCGGCGATTGAGAATGGGGCTTCGTGGTACTCTATTGCTTGTAGAGCTGTGAAGTAGAACCCTAGGAGGATCGTTAGTGTTAGGGCGTGGATGGCATGTTTTCGGTTTCCTTCTGTGATGCTGTGGTGGGCTCATGTGACAGTTACACCAGAGGCCAGGAGGATAGCTGTGTTTAGTAGGGGGACTTCCATGGGGTTGAGCGGTTTGATGCCTGCTGGGGGCCATTGGCCCCCTAGTTCTGGGGTTGGTACAAGGCTTGAGTGGAAAAATGCTCAGAAGAATCCTAGGAAGAAGAACGCCTCAGATGTAATGAAGAGGATCATGCCATATCGTAGGCCTTTTTGAACTGTGGGGGTGTGGTGTCCTTGGAAAGTGCTTTCTCGGACAATGTCCCGCCATCATTGAAGTATTACTAGGAGTATTGATAGGAGGCCCGTGGCGAGTAGGGCGGATGAGTTGTAGTGGAATCATATGATTAGCCCTGAGGTTGTAAGTAGGGCAGCGGCTGCTCCGAAGATTGGTCAGGGGCTGGGGTCAACTATGTGGTAGGAGTGTGCTTGGTGTGCCATTAGATGTTTTCTTGTAGGTATAGGCTCAAGAGGAGAACGAAGACGTAGGCTTGGATCATGGCTACTGCCACTTCTAGGATGGTAAGGAGCAGTAGGATGGCCATTGTCAGGATTGACACTGCGGGGAGGATGGGGGCAAGTGCGACGGAGGCCGTAGAGATGAGCTGGATGAGTAAATGGCCTGCTGTGAGGTTAGCTGTGAGGCGGACTCCTAGTGCTAGCGGTCGGATTAGCAGGCTGGTTGTTTCGATCAGGATTAATGCGGGGATTAGGGGTGTTGGGGTGCCCTCTGGCAGTAGGTGGGCCAGGGAGGCGGATGGTTTGTTTCGCAGGCCTGTTAGCAGGGTGGCGAGTCATAGGGGAAAGGCCAGGGCTATGTTTATAGATAGTTGAGTGGTTGGGGTAAACGTATATGGGAGGAGTCCTAGGAGGTTAATTGTGAGGAGCATTACTATTAGCGATGTTAGTATTAGGGCCCACTTGTGGCCATTCTTGTTGAGCGGGATTATTAGTTGTTTTGTAATTAGGTGTAGAAGCCATAGCTGGATGGTAGATAGTCGGCTATTAACCCATCGGTTACCTGGGGACGGAAATAATAGGGCTGGAAAGAGCAGGGATAGTAGGATTAGGGGAATGCCGAGTAGGCTAGGACTCGAGAATTGGTCGAAGAAGCTTAGGTTCATGGTCAGGCTCATGGTGTGGGCTTAGTGGCGAGTGGTGGTTTGTCTGATGGGGGGTTGGTCGTGGTGAAGTTCAGTAATTTTGGTTGGATGAGGAGTGCGAGGGTTAGTCAGGTTATGACTATAATTGAGAATCATGGTGCTGGGTTGAGCTGGGGCATATCATTAAGGAGGGAGTGACTCCTCTTTAGCTAGCTTAAAAGGCTAGTGCTGTTGCATAGCTTCTTAATGATTAGGATGCTGATAGGAGGGACGATCAGGTTTCAAAATATGGGAGTGGGGTAGATTCTACTACGATTGGTATGTAGCTGTGGTTAGCCCCGCAGATTTCTGAGCATTGGCCGTAGAAGACTCCGGGCCGAGTGGCGATAAATGAGGTTTGGTTTAATCGGCCTGGGATTGCGTCTGTTTTGACTCCGAGCGTTGGGACTGCTCACGAGTGTAGCACGTCTCCGGCAGTGATAATTACGCGGATTGGTGACTCTATGGGTACGACTACGCGGTGGTCAACCTCTAAGAGTCGAAAGTGGCCGTTTGGCAGGTCTGTGGTGGGGATCATATAGGAGTCGAATGAGAGGTCTTTAAAGTCCGTGTACTCATAGCTTCAGTACCATTGGTGGCCGATGGCTTTCAATGTTAGGTCTGGTTCGTCGATTTCGTCTATCATGTAGAGGATTTGTAGGGACGGGAGGGCAAGTAGCACTAGGACAATGGCAGGTAGGATTGTTCAGATTAGTTCTACTTCTTGGGCGTCTACTGCATTGGATGATAGTTTTTCTATTAGCATGTGGGCTAAGAGGTATAGGACTAGGCTGCAGATAGCTAGGGCAACAATCAGAGCGTGGTCGTGGAATTCAACGAGTTCTTCTATGATGGGCGATGAGGCGTCTTGGAATCCTAGTTGGGAGTGGTTGGCCACGTGAGATGTACAGGGGTTTCACCTGTGATTTAGTCTTGACAAGGCTATGTAATTGGTTTACTAACGTCTCATGAGAAAGAAGCATGAGTGGCTAATGCAGTTGGCTTGAAACCAGTGTATGAGGGTTCGATTCCTTCCTTTCTTGTACTTGGACAAAGGCCGGTTCTTCGAAAGTGTGGTATGGGGGAGGGCAGCCGTGGATTCACTCAATGTTTGTAGCGGTTAGTTCTGGCCGTAGGACTTTTCGTTTGGCTGAGAAGGCCTCTCAGATGATAAATATCAGTATGATTACGGCTACTATTGAGATTAGGGAGCCAATGGAAGAGACGGTGTTTCATAGTGTGTAGGCATCAGGGTAGTCTGAGTACCGTCGGGGCATTCCTGCCAGGCCTAGGAAGTGTTGTGGGAAGAATGTTAGGTTCACTCCTGTAAATATCACTCCGAAGTGGGCCTTTGCTCATGTTTGGTGGAGGGTGAATCCGGTGAGAAGGGGGAATCAGTGGGTAAATCCGGCTAGGATAGCGAAGACAGCCCCCATGGATAGGACATAGTGGAAGTGGGCAACTACGTAGTATGTATCGTGTAGGGCGATGTCCAGGGAGGAGTTTGCAAGGACGATTCCTGTTAGTCCTCCGATGGTAAATAGGAAGATAAACCCTAGGGCTCAGAGTATTGGGGGGTCTCACTTAATTGTTCCTCCGTGCAGGGTGGCAAGTCAGCTAAATACTTTGATTCCGGTGGGGATGGCAATGATTATAGTAGCGGATGTGAAGTAGGCTCGGGTGTCAACGTCTATTCCTACGGTGAACATGTGGTGGGCTCAGACAATGAATCCCAGGAAGCCGATAGATAGCATGGCTCAGACTATTCCCATGTAGCCGAAGGGTTCTTTTTTGCCTGAGTAGTATGTAACTACGTGGGAAATGATTCCAAATCCTGGGAGGATTAGAATGTAGACTTCCGGGTGGCCAAAGAATCAGAACAGGTGCTGATACAGGATTGGATCCCCTCCTCCAGCGGGGTCAAAGAATGTGGTGTTTAGGTTTCGGTCGGTTAGTAGCATTGTGATGCCAGCAGCGAGGACGGGGAGGGATAGGAGGAGTAGGATGGCGGTGATTAGGACGGATCAGACGAAGAGAGGGGTTTGGTATTGTGAAAGTGCGGGGGGTTTTATGTTGATGGCTGTAGTGATGAAGTTGATGGCCCCGAGGATGGAGGAGACACCGGCTAAGTGGAGGGAGAAGATAGCTAGGTCTACTGAAGCCCCGGCATGGGCTAGGTTGCCTGCTAGTGGTGGGTATACAGTTCAGCCCGTACCGGCGCCAGCTTCTACGGTAGATGAGGCGAGCAGTAGGAGGAATGATGGTGGGAGAAGTCAGAAGCTTATGTTGTTTATTCGGGGGAATGCCATGTCGGGGGCGCCAATCATTAGGGGGACTAATCAGTTGCCGAACCCCCCAATCATGATGGGTATCACCATGAAGAAGATTATTACAAAGGCGTGGGCGGTGACGACTACGTTATAGATTTGGTCATCTCCCAGGAGAGTCCCTGGTTGGCCTAGTTCTGCGCGAATTAGTAGGCTGAGTGCTGTGCCAATTATTCCAGCTCATGCTCCGAAGATGAGGTATAGGGTGCCGATATCTTTGTGGTTGGTAGAGAATAGTCATCGGTTGATGAAGGTCACGGGTAAGATGGCTGAGTGTTAAAGCGTTAGGCTGTAGTCCTTTTTACAGAGGTTCAATTCCTCTTCTTATCGGCCTTGTAGTGAAGTTCATGTTGAGTTGCAAGCTCATCGATGTGTACGAGAGTGCGCCGGGGCCTTAGGCAGAAGTCAGTAGGTTTGGGCATTTAGCTGTTAACTAAAATTTTACGGGATCGAAGCCCGTCTGCCTAGTAAAGGCTTTAGCTTAATTAAAGCGTCTGGTTTGCATTCAGAAGATACAGGTTAATGTCCTGTTGTACTTAGCGCAGAAACTAAGAGGGTCTAACTCTTATTTAAGCCTTTGAAGGCCTTCGGTTTAAAGGGGGTGTTATCCTAAGTTTCTAGACAATAGCGTGGATTATGGGGGAGAGGGGGAGTAGGAGGATTGATAGCGAGGCGAGGATCGCGGTGGGCGTGCTTGGGGGTTTGCTAGTGTATCATTGTTTTATGTGGTTGGAGGAGTTTGGTGGGAGGGTGATTGTTGAGTGGTATGCGAGACGTAAGTAGAAGAATAGGCTGAGTAGGGATAATATGGCAATTGCTATGGCTGCTGGTGTTATTTCTTGTTTGATTAGTTCTTGGATAATGAGTCACTTTGGCATGAATCCTGTTAGTGGGGGCAGGCCTGCAAGGGAGAGTAGCATTAGCATTAGGGTGGCATTCAGTATTGGGGTTTTTGTCCACGAGGTTAAGATTGTGGATAGGTTGAGGGCTTTGATTTTGTTGAGGGCCATAAATACGGCTGATGTCATGATTGTGTAAAGGTAGAAGGTTAGTAGTGCTAGTTTTGGGTTGTAGACTAGGATGATTGCGATTCAGCCTAGGTGGGAGATGGATGAGAAGGCTAGGATTTTGCGTGTTTGTGTTTGGTTCAACCCCATTCAGCCCCCTAGTGCTGCTGAAGCTAGGGCTATAGCGGTTAACAGGGTTGGGTTAAGTGATTTAGACGTCATCAGGAGGAGGGTTAGTGGGGGGAATTTTATGAGGGTTGAGAGTAGGAGGGCTGTTATTAGGGGTGACCCTTGTAGGACTTCTGGGAATCAAAAGTGGAATGGGACTAGGCCTAGCTTGATCGCGATTGCTGCTGTTAGCAGCAGGCATGAGGTCGGGTGGTTGAGCTGCGTAATGTCTCACTGGCCGGTTGCCCAGGCATTGGTAATGCTGGAGAATAGGACTAGGGCGGAAGCAGCTGCTTGTGTCAAGAAGTATTTTGTTGCGGCTTCTACTGCTCGTGGGTGGTGGGATTTGGAAATTAGGGGGATAATGGCTAGTGTATTGATTTCTAGTCCGGTTCAGGCTAGGACTCAGTGGTTGCTGGAGATTGTGATTGTTGTGCCGAGTGCGAGGCTGATGGCTAGGACTGGGGTAGTGTGAGGGTTCATTAGTAGAGGAGGGGGTTGAACCATCATTTCCGGGGTATGGGCCCGATAGCTTGATTAGCTGACCCTACTAGAAAATAATATAAGGGAAGTATGAAGAGTTTTGATCTCTTTTGTGTAGGTTCAATTCCTACTTTTCTAAGGTCAATAGGAAATGAGAGGGCTGTTGTACCTCTATGTTCACTTTATCATAGTGACCCTTTAGGGTTCAGGCACATTTCCTTATGGAAGGAGGTAGGCCTGCATAGCAGATAGGTAGGCTAGTGTGTCAGAGGCATAGGGCTAGTGTGAGGGGTAGGAAGTTCTTTCATAGGAGGTGCATTAGCTGGTCGTATCGGAATCGGGGGTAGGAGGCTCGTACCCATAGGAAGCCGGAGGATAGTAAGAGGACTTTTGTGGCTAGGATGATTGGGAATAGTTCTGGGGGGGGGCCTAGGGCGCTTGGGTTTAGGAAGATGATGGCCGTGAGCGTATTTATTAGTATGATGTTGGCATATTCGGCCAGGAAGAATAGGGCGAAGGGGCCCGCAGCGTATTCGACGTTAAACCCCGAGACTAGCTCGGATTCGCCCTCTGTTAGGTCAAATGGGGCTCGGTTTGTTTCTGCTAGGGTGGATACATATCACATCATTGCCAGGGGCCATGAGGAGAAGATGAGGTAGAGGGGTTCTTGTGCGATGGCGAAGGTGCTGAGCGTGTAGTTTCCGGCCAGTATGATTACGGATAGCAGGATAAGTGCTAGCGTTACTTCGTATGAAATGGTCTGTGCGACTGCCCGTAGGGCTCCGATCAGTGCGTATTTTGAGTTTGAGGCTCAGCCTGACCATAGGATTGAGTAGACAGCCAAGCTTGATATGGCCACTATAAATAGGACTCCGAGGTTTAGATCTACTAGGGAAAATGGAAGGGGAAGGGGCACTCAGGCGGTGAGGGCTAGGAGCAGGGCTAGTATTGGCATTATGATGAAGAGCAGTGGTGAGGAGGTGGAGGGTCGAATGGGTTCTTTAATGAATAGCTTGATTCCGTCTGCAATTGGCTGGAGCAGGCCAAAAGGCCCCACAATGTTGGGGCCTTTGCGAGATTGCATGAAGCTTAGAATTTTTCGTTCTACTAGGGTTAGGAAGGCTACGGCAATTAGGATTGGGACGGCGTATAGGAGAGATATAATGAGGTAGCCTATTATTGTCATTTGCGGTATGTATGGGGCTAGAGAGAGGATTTGAACCTCTGGGTAAAGGGCTTAAGCCTTTTGCATTTGCCGGACTCTGCCACTCTAGCTGGTCCTTTTCTAGGATTGGGGTGGTGGGAGAGATCCTCTTCACAGTTCAGTTGGTTTCACTATTTAGAGGGAAGGCGTGCATGTAGTATTGGCCTTACTTTCCCGGTCCTTTCGTACTGGGGAGAGTGGTTCATAGATAGAAACCGACCTGGATTGCTCCGGTCTGAACTCAGATCACGTAGGACTGTTAATCGTTGAACAAACGAACCCTTAATAGCGGCTGCACCATTAGGATGTCCTGATCCAACATCGAGGTCGTAAACCCCCCTGTCGATAGGGGCTCTTGAGGGGGATTGCGCTGTTATCCCTGGGGTAGCTTGGTCCATTAATCAATTATATTGGGTCTGGTCGCTATTAGCACTTTGAGGGGTGGCTCTAAGTAAAGAGGTGTGGTCTTGTTTTTGGAGGGTCTGTTTTTCTCCAAGGTCGCCCCAACCGAAAAATGTCGGCCATGCCTTGCGATTAGTAGTGGCCCCAGTGGGGTTGGTTTGTAGGTTCGCGGTGGCCGTTGATTTTTAAGTTCCACAGGGTCTTCTCGTCTTATGTTCACATCCCCGCTTTTGTACGGGGAGATCAATTTCACTGATTATCTGTGAGAGACAGTTAGGACCTCGTTTAGCCATTCATACAAGTCTCGATTTATGGGACAATTGATTGCGCTACCTTTGCACGGTTAGGATACCGCGGCCGTTTAACCTGGGTCACTGGGCAGGCATCCCCTTCAATACTTGCTTGATTTGCTGAAGGCTATGTTTTTGGTAAACAGTCGGGCCCGTGGTTTTGCCGAGTTCCTTTCACAGATTTTAATCGCTCTTATAGGCGCTCCTGAGTCGGGTTAACAGTGTAAGCTTATACCTGGTCTTGTAGGAGTTTTTGTATATGTCTAGGTCTGTTAATAATGTCCTCATGTAAGCTTGCGCCGTTAGAGGGGTTGATGTGGCCCCGAGTTACTTATTTTAGCATTAATTCTCCTATATTCATAGGTTGACCTGTTTCTGATAAGGGATTCATCTTGTTTTGGTATCTTTGGGTGGTGGAGCTTTGACGCACTCTTTGTTGATGGCTGCTTTAAGGCCCACAGTAGGTTTAGTGTAGGATTTATCCGCTAGTCGAGGTTGTGTCCTTTTTTAATGGAGCTGTACCTCCATTAAATAACTCTTAATCATCTCATTGTGGTTCTGGGTGTATCCGGGGGGGAAAGGATTAAGGGAGAACTTAGATTCGTTTCACAGGTAACCAGCTATCACCCAGCTCGGTTGGCTTTTCACCTCTACTAACGAGTCGTCCCACTCTTTTGCAACAGAGACGGGTTCGCTCTAATAGCTGCTCGCAAGTAGCTCGCTTGGGTTTCGGGGGGGCAAACTTCAGTTCACTTTGCTTGGTTGTTCTTGCTAAATCATGATGCAAAAGGTACAAGGGTTGATCTTTGCTATTTTTTGCTTTAGTTTTCACTGCTATTTCATCTTTCCCTTACGGTACTGGTCTCTATCGCGTCTAAGTGTCTTTTCTATCGCCTATACTAGGACTGGAAAATGTTTTAGTTTGGGTCATTCAGTGGGTTTGTTTAGTTTTTGCGTTGTTTGGGCGGCTGAGCTAGAGGGAGGCTTCAAGACGATCTGGTTTGGCAGATATCTTTCAGGCGTAAGCTGAGTGCTTTGGGTGTTATAGCTACGTCTTGAGTATTCTAAGTACACCTTCCGGTACACTTACCTTGTTACGACTTACCTCATCTTTGGCATGTTTAGGGTATTAGTTATGTGGGGGTGTGGCTTGTGAGGAGGGTGACGGGCGGTATGTACGTGCCCTAGGGCCGGCTTAAAGTAGGCTCTATTGTCCCACTTTACTGCTAAATCCTCCTTCCAGAAGCAGTTTCATGCTTCTTTTCGTGCTGCCCTAGTGTGTAGGGAATGTAGCCCATTTCTTCCGCCCCATGGGCTATACCTTGACCTGTCTTATTAGCGGGGGTGCTGTTGCGCTCACTGTTGTGCTCTCATTCGAGGTGGGCTGGCGACGGCGGTATGTAGGCTGTTTTGGCAAGGGGTGGTTGGGTTGATCGTGGGTTATCGATTACAGAACAGGCTCCTCTAGGTGGGTTTAGGGCACCGCCAAGTCCTTAGAGTTTTAAGCGTTTGTGCTCGTAGTTCTCTGGCGGATACTTCGGTAGGATAAGTATCAAGATTTAGGGCCAGGCATAGTGGGGTATCTAATCCCAGTTTGGGCCCTGGCTTTCGTGGGTTTAAATCCGTCGCTAGTTTCTAAGATCATCTTGATGGTGTGTTTAGGTGCGTCTTGTGCTTGCGACAGCTTAGCCGCATTTTGATCTTAGTTAAGTAGGATAAGCATTATTACCACTCTTTACGCCGCTTATGTGGACAGTTGATTTGGGCCTCTTGTATGACCGCGGTGGCTGGCACAAGATTTACCGGCCCTTGGGGAAAATGGAACTTGCTATGACTAAGTCGAGTTTGCACTCATTGCTTAATGTTAACTACTGCTGAATACCCGTGGGGGTGTGGCTTGGCAAGGCGTCTTGGGCTACTGCTTGGGTGTGCCTGATACCCGCTCCTTAAGGCCTGGTGGTAGTGGGCTGTTGAGGGCATTTACACTGGGGCGCGGATACTTGCATGTATATGTCTAGCAAAAACCAACTGTAAGGTTAGGACTAAGTCTTTTGTCCGCAGGCAGTTATATGCCATCTTGGCAGCTTCAGTGCCATGCTTTGGTGTTAAGCTATGAGGACAGAGCGGGTGGCTGGTGATTTGGGTAATGTTCGTGGGGGTTGAAGTAATGATTGTCGTTAGATTACGCTGTTTTTAGTACTGGAGTTTCTCTAATAAATTTGGTTGCATATCGTTATGTATACGTATATATATATGTTGTTGGGGTTGTGGTGGGGGGGGGGTCGGTTTTTGTTTTTAAGGTATGTCCATCGAGCATTCACTAAATAACCCTACTATAAAGGGCTGCGGAGGAGAGCATTAACTGAATGCGGTCAAAGTGCATCAGTGTCAAGATGATACCCCATATACGCCAACCGTCTCATTGAGTAACCCTTGAGATATAGGATAGGACGATAACGCAGGTGTGTCCAGGCTTAGATTGTGGGACCCCCGAAGTCACTGGGAAGGGCCAGCTGTGAGGTAACCCCGGAAAAAATAAAAGGAACCAGAGGCGCCAAAAAGCTGGAAGATGCCGCGATAACGCATTGAGATGGTGGAAGTATTCCACAGATGCCACTTTGAAAGGCGAGGAAGAGGTGAGTGAACCCAATTGATGGCCCTGACCGAGGAACCAGAGGCGCAAAAATGTGAGGAGGGCGAGGGGTTTAGGGGGAACGTATGGGCCTGAAGCTAGTCACGTCGGACATTATATGCAAGGATTGCTGATTTCACGTGAGGTGTACGGTTAATAAATCCATCTGGTACGAAGCTTCATGAGTTATGGTGTAGGATAAGGTGGTTGTAGGTATGTCTATCGAGCATTCATTCTGCGTGGGCCTTGTTTTGGTCTGGAGCTGTGCTTTGTTGGTTGGAGGTTGCTGTCTGGGAGCGTTCACCTTGAGTGGTTTGGGAGGTTAGTCTGGTTGGGAGTTATGTCCGTTTGCCATGTTGATGGGTTTAGTCCGTGGGTGCAGGTTATGTTGGTTGGTGATGTGTATTACTGGGACCATAGACTTATTGTATGGGGCATATAAATGTATGCACGATATGCATAGCTAAATAACCCCCGCAAATTCCCGGGGGGGGAAGGGGGGGGGGGAAATTCAGGCTATGCTCAGTT